AAAATAGGATTCTATGTGAGATCGTTTTTTGGAATTGTATATTCAATGATTCCCTAATCGTAATTAAAAAAGATTTTCTATATTTTAGAATAGAATTCTAATAGAATATTTAGAAAAAAGGAAATAAGCGGGTAGCGGGAATCGAACCCGCATCGTTAGCTTGGAAGGCTAGGGGTTATAGTCGACGCTCAATTCAGTGCTTTGAACGTCTCTAATTCAAAACCGAACATGAAACTTTGGTTTCATTCGGCTCCTTTATGGAATATGAGTAAATTCATAGATCCAAGATGTGAACAAAATGAACAAAATGATACCCATAACATCTACGTCAGCTTTTTGTTTGAATACAAACAAAAAAATGAATCGCTTTCTAGATGATCCTTCTAGAATAAGATGATTCTAACAATCTTTCTAGTTACTTCGTTCTCTATTTCTATTTGAGAGGATCCTAAGGAAAAGGATTTTGTTTCCACCGAGCTAAAACAATATGTCGATGTCTCTAGTAAACCAAAGTCATCGTTGAATAGCTATTTTGCTCCAATTTCTTTCTTTAGAAAAAATGGAAGATTTAGTTACGATTCGAAATTGACTTTCTATCTTCTGCCATGGATCCTTTACTCATACTTATTCAATTGGAAGTTTTGGTCCAATTCAAAAATTATGTTTCGCAATTTCATAATCCAACTTTTCAATTTATAAGTGACTCATGGATACAAATCACGAGAATTCGTATTTTTTTCTCGAATTTCTCATTGAGGGGTAAAGGATTAAATCTTTTTAAGAAATAAAGTTTTTGGTCGGAATATGAATAAAACCGAAGGACCCTTTAACTATTAACGGTTAATAGAACGAATCACACTTTTACCACTAAACTATACCCGCTACAATATGATTATTGTATACAAATGGATCTTTTGTCGAACAAGATCATTGAGCATGATCAAGATAGGATCATTAAAGAATCACCAAACCGAGAACATTGCACTTTTTTGCGGGGAGATCCTAATTTAATGAGATTCGGGAAAGAGGCTCCATTTAATTTAAATTAAATAACTAAACCGAAAGTTTTCCCTTTTGATCGATACGGATAAAAAAAACACTCAAATCATAACAGAAAAGTGCATTGTGGAAGAATCGATAGTTTCTTTTTGAGTTCGGTAAAGGTAAAATAGAACAAGAAAAAGACTGTAAATAGCCTTGTTTGTTGCTTGAATAGAAAATATTCAATTGAATATAATAATATAATAAAAAAAGTCTTTTTGTTTTCAAATCAGATATCAGATAAATCATTATTTATCTATAATGCGTTGGAACAAAAAAAAGAGCCCGGCCCGGTCGGTCAGTACCTAGCCGGGCCATGAGAATAAGAAGGGCCTTTCGACTAAGATCAACACAAACGGGTCTTGTTTATTTTTTTTTAGTTCGATTGTTCGCGCGGTCGAGCCCATCTTTTAGATAAAGGAAATTCCCGATTTATGAATCTCTAGATATATAATAGAATAGAGAAAGAAAAAAGATTCCTTACATTATGTGTAATGTAGTAATTATCTGGAGAGATGGCTGAGTGGACTAAAGCGTCGGATTGCTAATCCGTTGTACGAGTTATTCGTACCGAGGGTTCGAATCCCTCTCTTTCCGTTGATGAATTTATTTAGTTTTTTCCAATTTTGAAAATTTTAGTGAAACATGTAGAATAGCTAAAATCCTAAGAAAATTTGCAAATTAACTAAAACCAAGGAAAACCCCCTGTATTTTATTCTTCACGTCCAGGATTTCGCCCTGGATCATTAGATAGGAATCCAAAGATAAAGAGAGACACAAAAAATATCACTACGGTATAAACGAAGAGTTTCAGAGTAAGCATTACACAATCTCCAAGATGGTTTTTTTGCAAAAAAAAAGAGAATAGATCTTCTATTTTTCTACCACATATCCTAAAGAAATGAGGTTTTTCTAGAAATGCATTGTCAAAAATTCATTTGTTTTTCAGTAACCCAAATTTGGGTCTATACCCCAATTAGATATTATATTGTGAGAGACCCTATATAGAGTTAGTATAGGGTTAGCGTCTTTCACTGGAAAGGGGGTCAAAAATGAAGAAATGGGGGTAAGCCTGGGTTTTGTCGACTATACACGAATTTCGGCGTGTGAATCGAGGGTTCATACTCTAAAACTTATCTGATTTTTTCAATTGTTAGAATTTTTTTTTATCGAGGAAATCATACATTTTTTAGGATAGTATTATTCAGGATCTCAGCGAAAACTTACAGCAGCTTGCCAAACAAAAGCTAAGAGAAAAAAAAACAAAGGTATGACTGGCATAACCTCCACGATTGGATTCAAAAAAGCATAGGCTTCGGGCAATTTGCCGAAGAAAAAACTACTCGAATAAGAGGGAGAATTAATACAAATACAGATCAAACTAACGATATTAAGCATAACAGATATTTTGTTCTTGGAGATAATTGAATTTTGATTGCGTTTTTGATATAAGGAAAAAGAAAGTAAGTAAGGTAGACAAAAACCCTTCTTTTTCTTTGAATCCACCCAACCAAAAATCCTCCAATTCTCAAAGGAGGATAGAATAAATCATACTTTCATACAATATCTTAATTGAATTCTATGTAATGATCAATAAATTAAGTTGAATTCTATATCTATATGTATCAAAATCCTAATGCCAATCGATTCTATAGATCTATAAATATTTGAACTGGAGTTGACAAACAAGCAATAACAATATTATTGTTTCTTAGTGTCGATTATAAATTGAAATGGGGCGTGGCCAAGTGGTAAGGCAACGGGTTTTGGTCCCGCTATTCGGAGGTTCGAATCCTTCCGTCCCAGCGCAGTCCATTTTTTAGGCTCCATTATTCCCATAGAAAGAAATAGGGGAGTAGGTAGAAGTTAATCCATATTCATTTTAATATCTGTGTCTGTTCGAATTTCATTAATAAATGATCAAGTTCCATAGTATATAGAAATATGTTATGGGGCTGATGTTTTTTCTTTGAATCTAATTTGATTTCGCTATTTCGTGTTTGACTCGAATGAAAAATTGGAAATCTATTAATCTATTTAAGGCTTGAGGCAGGGGTGATTTATCCTATCCCTTTGTATTCACTTTCTCACAATGGTACGTATCATTCTATTTTAATGACAAGAAAATTTTTGGTTCCTTGTGAAAAAGATTTGTAATCCTTAAATTATTTAAACTGAAATTATAGATATTCGATAATATAGAATATCTATAACAGTCACAATTGTTTAGTCTATCTGACAGATACGAAGAATCTTCCCTTTCAAATTTATATTTTCAATTCACTCAGTGATGAGTCAATTGAAAAAGAAAGAGCGATCCTCCTATGAAGATCAAAGGTGATGCTTATTATCCAATTTGCTTCAAATTCCATTTAATAATAATGATGTAGAAATAGGAAACCTTTTCAATTAGAAAGATTTTTTTTATAAAAAAAAAATTTCTAATGATTCCTTGTACGTGGAATCTTTGAAAAAATAAGAAATCATTTAATCCATCCTATTGAGTCACTTGAAGATACATATTTAAAAAGTTATTCGTTTCCCTATTTCTATTTTTTTCTCGGATCTATATATTATTTATGTATGTTAAAAATGCTGTCTTGCTAAGACTTTTTCAGAAAAATCCACATATCATATATTCATATATTTAGAGAAGAAAAGTCTAGATTACGATGTCTATGGACAGATGAACCAGTGACTATTCATGATTCCATAATTGAATCAATTTCATACCGGTTCCAAATTAGAGGAATGTTATGGTAAAACTTCGTTTGAAACGATGTGGTAGAAAGCAACGTGCGACTTGAAGGACACGATCCGTTGTGGATTTTTCTATCCACCATTTTTGATTTGTCTAGGAATAAGGGTGCTCTTGGCTCGACATTGTTTGTTCTATTACACCCGAACCCTTCGTTTTTTTGTTGGGTTGTAAATAGTGCACACTGGAGCTCGAATAGAAAGTATTAATTTATTTCTCGGGGGCAGGGATCTAGGGTTAATGCCAATCAATTGGAGGAATAACTTCGTAAATATATCGAACATATATAGGAATCGAAAGGAGCCAATTCGAGCAAGTTTCCAATTCAAAAGCAAAACTTGTTGAAATTGATTCCAATTTTTCTATTCAAAGTGTATCACGCGGGAATCGACTGTCCATAGGATTTTTTGATCGAAAGAAATCAAAAGGGGGTATGTTGCTGCCATTTTATTTTGAAAGAATTAAGAAACACCGAAGTAATGTCTAAACCCAATGATTCAAAATAAGGAAAGGATCTCAGAACAAGGAAATACCCTTTTAATTGTCTCAATCGTCTCAATAACTGGATCGGACTAAAGAATCCAAATAGAATTTGAAATGCTTTAAACGAGACAAACAAAAGGGAGTAAAGACGACTCAATAAATGAAATTGACTCAAGATTTTTCCTTTGAACTGTTTGAGAGTTATCCAACTTGAGTTATGAGTACGAATGGTTTATTTTTTTCATTTTCAGGAAGAAAAAAAGACTGAAATCATAGTCTAATTTATTTTATGGGACGATTTGTCATTTAATTTCTTAGAATTGCATATATAGACAAAACTTCGAATCAAATCATTTTTTCGCGAGCTGTACGAGGAGAAAACTTCCTATACGGTTCTAGGGGGGTATTGTTCATCGACATCTATCCCAATGAGCCATCTATCGAATCGTTGCAATTGATGCTCGATCCCGAAGAGAAGGAAAAGATCTTAGAAGGGTGGGCTTTTATGATCCAATGAAGAATCAAACTTTTTTAAATGTTCCTCTTATTCTATATTTCCTTGAAAGGGGTGCTCAACCCACGGGAACTGTTCAGAATCTTTTAAAGAAAGCTGAAGTTTTTAAGGAACTTCCGCCTAATCAAATGAAATTCAATTAAAGAAATACCAGGGGGGGTAGCGACTTGTATATAACTTTGTCTAACTTTTTTCTACTTGCCCCCCTTTTCTTTTTTCTTCCGTATTCATATTGAGTTATCATAGCTTCGGTCGAATCTTATGGTCTAGATGGTCTAGAATGATTGATCTTATAAATATCCAATTTGCGCATTTCCCTTATTTAATTGTGTGGTTTTCATTGGAACTCAACTAAGCAACAACAAAGAATCTACTTTGCTTATTCCACTTAGATTGATGAAATACATTAGGGACTAATCCGATATTTTTTTTTTGAATTCTTCCTTTTTTATTCTTCGATTTATACTTTTTCTATCTATCTAGATTAGATATGTAGTATCAATCCAAGACAATTTGGAATAGTATTTTATTCAATTGTGAAATGGAAATTCAAAGGATTTCAAAAAGGATTTTATTTCATGCAATTTTTCTTTTCCAGTGTATTCTTTTCTCAACATTTCTATTGACAACAGTGTATTGAACAAATATAATTCATCGTGATAAGCGACCCGAGTCTATTTATTTTTGTCCCATAGTTTTGTTACTTTATCTTATTCAACTGATGCTTTCTTTGATACAAGAGGTTTTTTTGATTGAAAGAAAGCTAGATAACATAAGAGATGCTCTATCCATTTTCACAATGCTGTATCTTTTTTTTTCTGTTATTTTATCTGACAATTTCTTGTATTTTCATCTAATTGGATTTTCATCCAATCACTTCATTTTTATGTTTTGAATCCATTATCAAATCTGTTTTTTTTTTAGATTTGTTAACTCAAGGGTTTGATTAGTTTGTATAATATTTTTTTCTCTTTGTTTAAAATCAATTTAATTGCGCCCTTTTTTGTTTAATCTATGTTGGTTTTTCGGGTTGCTAACTCAACGGTAGAGTACTCGGCTTTTAAGTGCGGCTAGAATCTTTTACACATTTGGATGAAGTGACGAATTCGTCCGTAACCTTGGTAAACTTTGGAAGACCGCGACTGATCCTGAAAGGGAATAAATGGAAAAAACAGCATGTCGTATCAATGGAGAGTTCTGAGGATATTCCATTCTTATCGGATTGGTATAAAACCCTTTTCGAATTCTTGGAACGGAACAAAATAAAGTTGGGTCGAATGAATAAATGGATAGAAGCCTGTGGCTTCAATTAATTGTCAGAAAGAAAAAGCAACCGGCTTCTGTTCTTAATTTGAATAATTTCCCGATCTAAGTAAGACGTTAAAAATAAATTGGTGCCTGGTACGGGAAGCACTTATCACTCCACGAGTGGATTCTATTTTTTTTTTAATGAATCCTAACTATTGACATTCTCCATTATGGACTGAAGATGCGTGTGTAAAAGAAGCAGTATATTGATAAAGAAAGTTTTTTCCGAAATTAAAAGAGCGATTCGGTTTAAAAAATAAAAGATTTCTAACCATCTTGTTATTCTATAACATAAATATCAACGAATTAAATGAAATGGATGGAAAAAGGAGAGGGTAGAGAATCCGTTGATAAGTTTATCTGTCCCCGAGGTATCGATTTTTACAGAATACCTTGTTTTGACTGTATCGCACTATGTATCATTTGATAACCCCCCAATCTTCTACCTTTAATTCAAATCGAATTTCAAATGGAGGAAATCCAAAGATATTTACAGCTGGAGAGATCTCAACAACATGACTTCTTATATCCACTTATCTTTCAGGAGTATATTTATGCATTTGCTCATAATCGTGCTTTGAGTAAATTGATTTTGTCGGAAAATCTGGGTTATGACAATAAATCCAGTTTACTGGTCGTGAAACGGTTAATTACTCGACTGTATCAACAGAATCATTTTCTGATTTCTCCTAATGATTCTAACCAAAATTTCTTTTGGGCGCGCAATAAGAATTTGTATTCTCAAATCATCTCAGAGGGGTTTGCTTTTATTGTCGAAATTCCATTTTCTTTACAATTCCTATCTTGTCTAGAAGGGGAAACGAACAAGATAGGAAAATCTCAGAATTTACGATCAATTCATTCAATATTTCCTTTTTTCGAGGACACCTTTTCACATTTTAATTTTGTGTTAGATATGCTAATACCTCGCCCTGTTCATGTGGAAATCTTGGTTCACATCCTTCGCTATTGGGTAAAAGATGCTTCCTCCATGCATTTATTACGAGTCTTTCTCAACGAATATTGTAATTGGAATAGTCTTCTTATTCCAAAGAAAGTCAGTTCCCCTTCTTCAAAAAGGAATAAAAGACTATTCTTATTCTTATATAATTCTCATGTATGTGAATATGAATACATTTTCGTCTTTCTACGTAACCAATCTGTTCATTTACGATCAACATCTTATGGAGTTTTTCTTGAACGAATCTATTTTTATATAAAAATAGAACGTCTTGTGAACCTCTTTGTTAAGGTTAAACATTTGGGGGCAAACCTCCGGTTGGTTAAGGAACCTTTCATGCATTATATTAGGTATCAAAAAAGAGCCATTCTGGCTTCAAAAGGGACATTTCTTTTCATGAAGAAATGGAAATTTTACCTTGTCGCTTTTTGGCAA